AAAAAAATACTTTTAGTGTTAAAATTATGAATAGTAATAAAGGGCTGTGTGAAATTTCTTATATTACGATCAATTTTATATGTGGTCTTCCAAAAAAAAGAAATCCTGTCATTATTATTCATTGTTAATAAAGGCAATAAACGAAAATTTTTATTAAACGTTTTTGATCCTTCTTTACCCCATAAAGATATTGAATAAAATGAATTGTTTTTTTTTCCATTGTAATTTTTAAAATTAAGATTTAAATATCCTTCAAAAACAAGTAAATAAATCCGAAACATATAAAATGCAGTTAATCCCGCAGTGAACCAAGCTATTATTGCGAAACTAGGTGAATACACCCAACTATCATTAAGAATTTCATCTTTGGACCAAAAACAGGCAAAGGGGGGAATACCACAAAGAGAAAGTGTTCCTAATAAAAACGAAGTTTTTGTAATTGGAATATGTTTTGTTAACCCCCCCATAAGAACCATATTTTGACTCTTATCTGGAGAATAACCAACAATAGCTTCCATTGAATGAATAATAGATCCAGACCCTAAAAACAACAATGCTTTCGAATAGGCATGAGTAATCAAATGAAATAAAGCACCTCGATAAGACCCCATACCTAGCGCTAACATCATATAACCCAATTGAGACATTGTAGAATAAGCTAAACCTCTCTTAATATCTTTTTGAGCAAGAGCTAAAGTAGCTCCTAAAAAGACTGTGATTATCCCTATCAAAGCTATTAGATTCAATATATAAGGTATAACTACGAAAAGCGGAAAAAGTCGAGCTACAAGAAAAATTCCCGCCGCTACCATAGTAGCAGCATGTATCAGAGCCGAAATAGGAGTAGGGCCTTCCATAGCATCGGGTAACCATACATGAAGAGGAAATTGTGCTGATTTAGCAATTGCACCGGAAAATAATAAAAAGGTACACAAAGTAAGGAATACAAGATTAACTTGATTATTATAAATCAAGTTATTGACTATTTTGAACAAATCGCGAAACTCGAAGCTGCCCGTTATCCAATAAAGACCAATAATTCCTAATAATAAACCAAAATCCCCTACACGATTAGTTACAAATGCTTTTTGGCAAGCATTCGATGCACTAGGTCGTGTGAACCAAAAACCTATTAAAAGATACGAACACATTCCAACTAATTCCCAAAAAAAATAAATTTGTATTAAATTCGAACTAGTAACTAATCCCAACATTGAAGTATTGAAAAAACTCATATAAGCAAAAAATCTTAAATAACTTTGATCATGAGACATATAATTATCACTATAAAAAAGAACCATAATTCCAACTGTAGTAATTAAGATTAACAAAATAGAGGTAAGCGGGTCAATCAAGTGTCCGAACTCTAAAGAAAAATCATTATTGATGGTCCAGGACCATATATGTTCATAAATAAAATGGCTATTTATTTGTTGAATAGACAGATCAATTGAAAAAACCATCACTAGAGTTAGCAATAAGACACTTGGAAAAGCCCACATACGACGAAGTTTTTTTGTTGTCGCCGGAAAAAGTAGAAGTCCTGCTCCTATTAACATAGGGACTGGGAGTGTAAGGAAAGGTATGATCCATGAATATTGATATATATGTTCCATAAAAAAACTTTTTTAATTACTAATTAATCATTTCGTGTTTCTGATTTATCAGCTCTTCTATCTTTTTAAATCAGTCAATTCAATAAAGAAAAAAAAAAAATGAAAAAGAAAAAATAAAAAGTATGTAAAACTAAAATCGAATTTTGTATTTCTATTTTTGTATTTTAAAGTATTTAATTATTATCAATTAATAAAAAATTCACATATTCAAATCAAAAAGTTCGAATTGGTCAAATATTGATAGCAATAATAAGAAAAAGGTATAGGAATAATAAAAAAAGATAATTTTACCAGAAAAAGGATGGTGTTAGCAGATCCTTACTGGATTCATTAAAATAATTTGTTTCTTTATTCAGAACCATTAACTAGTTGACACTTTTCGTTTAGATTTTCCATAGGTATAAAGTAAAGAATTAAAAAAAATTTCTTTTTTTAACAAATTAATTATTTAACAAATTAATTAATAGTCTTATTTGAATTTTCAAATTCAATTTGAATTAGATATAATTTTTGGTTGAGTTTGAACTTGACCAATTATGGGAAAAAAAGTTAACGGTTTTTATTATAATTCTATTCGACTAACTATCAATTTCAGGGTAAATAAATAAATTGAGGTTCTTAAACTTTATTGATGTATTTTTTTTTTATACATTTAATATGATGAAAAAAGACAGAAATAGAAATGGCGTGGATAGGCTTCTTTGATGAAAAGAGTCGAATTTTTTTTTCTAATTAAGAATAAAAAAAATTCTAAATAATATCTAAATAATAGATACAAAATATATATAAATAATATAGAAATAAAGATATATAAAGAATTTCCCTCTCTTTTCTTTTTTTATTTAATACTTTTTGTTAATTTGATATTTTGATTTTGAACTTTTGAACTAATGAATAGTAAATAAATGGCCCTCCTTTTTTTTTATTCTATATTTTTATTATATATTATAATTTTTAATATATATTATAGAATATAGATATAGAATAAAATAGAATAAAGATATAGAATAAACCATTCTAGAATAAACCATTCTTTTGTCTACTGAATTTGAAAAATAATACTTTTTTTTTGAAAAAAAAAAAAAGAAATAACCCTTTCAATTTTATTTAGAAAAAATGTGTCGGTTTTGAACTGATTTATTTTAATACTTAGGTTCGAAGCGGGTTCTAAGATATATATATTATATATTAAATTAAAGACAATTTTTTTTTAAGTACCTATCCAGAGCTGAGATTTTGTTGTTATATGATAGAATACCTAAGACTGTTTCTAAATCCTAACCAAAACTATTTCCACAAAAAACTAAGTTAAGTAATAAAATATTTTCATAAATCTATTAAATGGAATGGAATATTTAAATTGGAATTGATAAAATGATAAAATTTGATTTGTTTTCAGTCTTAAATAAAAACTTTTTCATGAATTTGAATATTTCGTAAAAAGTATTAAAAAGTCTTGGCTCGAAGCTCGACGATTAAATAAAAATCGATTATTATGATTTCAAACAAGCCGCTATGGTGAAATTGGTAGACACGCTGCTCTTAGGAAGCAGTGCTAGAGCATCTCGGTTCGAGTCCGAGTAGCGGCATTACATCCTGTAATTTTCAAAAGGAGTCAATATCTCCTATAATGACTTCACTTCCTAATTTAAATTCTATATATTAAAAGAGGAACGCCCAATACTAAAAAAGGAACCCCCTAACTTTTTTTTATGATAGTTTCGGCTTTAGAACATATATTAACTCATATATCTTTTTCCGTCGTGTCAATTGTAATTACAATTCATTTGATAACCTTATTAGTCGATGAATTCGTAGAACTCTATGATTCGTCCGAAAAGGGCATGATAACTACTTTTTTCTGTATAACAGGATTCTTATTTACTCGTTGGTTTTTTGGTGGACATTTACCATTAAGTAATTTATATGAATCATTAATTTTTCTTTCATGGGCATTTTCTGTTATTCATATAGTTCCGTATTTTAAAAAATATAAAAATTATTTAAGCGCAATAACCGCGCCAAGTACTTTTTTTACTCAGGGGTTTGCCACTTCGGGTATTTTAAAAGGCATGCATCAATCTGAAATCTTAGTACCTGCTCTTCAATCCCAGTGGTTAATGATGCACGTAAGTATGATGATATTGGGCTATGCAGCTCTTTTGTGTGGATCATTATTATCCGTAGCATTTCTAGTAATCAGATTTCAAAAAATCATAAGAATTTTTGATAAAAGCAATAATTTATTAAATGATTCATTTTACTTTAATGAGATACAATATATAACGGACCTTAAAAAAAATTTAAGAACTATTTCTTTTCTTTCTTATAGGAATTATTATAGGTTTCAGTTGATTCAACAATTAGATGACTGGAGTTATCGAATTATAAGTATAGGATTTTTTTTTTTAACTATAGGTATTCTTTCGGGAGCAGTCTGGGCTAATGAAGCATGGGGATCATATTGGAATTGGGACCCAAAGGAAACTTGGGCATTTATTACATGGACCATATTCGCGATTTTTTTTCATACTCGAACAAATAAAAATTGGGAGGGTTTAAATTCGGCAATTGTCGCTTCTATTGGTTTTCTTATAATTTGGATATGCTATTTTGGAGTTAATTTATTAGGAATAGGATTACATAGTTATGGTTCATTTACATTAACAATTAACAATTGAACAAAGGATCTGCGAATGTAACTTTCTAGGCCAGCAAAACATAGAGACAAAAAGCTTCAGGTAAGCTGTTGAGAACTTTTTGAATCACCTACTAGGGTGATTCAAAAAGTTCTCACAAATGCCAAAAATTTTTGCTTAGAATTCATTTCTAATTTTTTTTAGAAAAACTATTTATAAAAAAAATTAGATAGAATAGCTTCGACTCTGTCAATTGATAATGAGAAAACGAAGTCCGGATAAATACCAATACTTATTACAGGCAGAAGGATAGAGATTGAAACAAATAATTCCCGAGGTCCAGAATCAAAAAAATAAGAGTTTGGGGCATTAAACAGTTTATATCCATAGAACATCTGTCGTAACATAGATAATAAATAAATCGGAGTTAATATCATTCCAACTGCCATTACAACAGTAATTAATATTTTTGCCGTTAAAAGGTATTTTTGGCCGGTAATTATCCCCAAAAAGACTATCAATTCCGCAAAAAAACCACTCATGCCCGGTAATGCAAGGGAAGCTAGTGATAAAATACTGAAGGTCGTAAATAGTTTTGGCATTAGGGGAGCGATTCCGCCCATTTCGTCAAGATAAAGACGACGTATTCTATCATAACCGGTTCCTGCCAAGAAAAAGAGTGCAGCACCAATAAATCCATGGGATAGAATTTGTAAAATGGCTCCATTGAGTCCCATATCACTTATAGAGCAAATTCCTATAATTATGAAACCCATATGAGATACAGAAGAATAGGCTATTCGTTTTTTTAAATTTCGTTGACCAGGAGATGTTGAAGCTGCATAAATTATTTGCATTACGCCTATTATTATCAACCAAGGGGAAAATAGAGAATGAGCATGAGGTAATAATTCCATATTGATTCGAATCAATCCATACGCCCCCATTTTTAATAGGATTCCGGCTAGAAGCATACAAGTACTGTAATGTGCTTCCCCATGAGTGTCTGGTAACCATGTATGTAAGGGTATAATCGGCGATTTGACAGCAAAAGCAATAAGAAATCCAATATAGAAAAATATTTCTAGTCCCACAGGATATGATTGATTGGCTAATGTTTCAAAATGGAATGTTGGTTCATTAGAACCATATAAAGCGATACCCAAAGCTCCCATTAATAAAAAAACAGAACCTCCTGCAGTATACAAAATAAACTTTGTAGCTGAATACAGACGTTTCTTTCCCCCCCACATGGATAGAAGTAGATAGACGGGAATTAATTCTAATTCCCACATGATAAAAAAAAGTAAAAGATCTTGAGATGAAAATAATCCTATTTGAGCACTATACATTGCTAACATTAGAAAATGGAATAATCGGGAATCCCGAGTAATCGGCCAAGCCGCTAAAGTGGCTAAAGTGGTGATAAATCCTGTCAGTAAAATAGGTCCTAAAGAAAATCCATCTATTCCCAATCTCCAGTACAAATCAAAAAACGGGATCCATTTATAATCTTCTGTTAATTGGATTAATGGGTCCTCAAATTGGAAATAATAAGAGAAGGCATAAGTTATTAAAAGGAGCTCTACTATACATATATATAAAGTATACCACCTAATTACCTTATTTCCTCTATGAGGAAAAAAGAAAATTAATAAACCCGCCGCTATTGGTAAAACTACAAATATTGTTAACCAAGGAAAAGAATTCGTGGTAAAGACAAGATACGCTTAGACTAGAAAAACCCGTGCTAGAAAACATTTTTTCGAGTACGGGTTTTTGGCGGTAAACAAAAAAGAAAATTATTCAAGTGGGATTTTCTGGTAAAGTATCAATAAGCTAGACCCATGCTTCGAGTTGTTTCATGCCATAAATAAACTCGAACACTCAAGAAATCCGTTGGACAAGCAGATTCACATCTTTTACAACCGACACAATCCTCTGTTCTTGGAGCGGAAGCAATTTGCTTGGATTTACACCCATCCCAAGGTATCATTTCTAATACATCCGTGGGACAGGCTCGGACACATTGAGTACACCCTATACATGTATCATAAATTTTTACTGAATGTGACATTGGATTTTAAATTTTTTTAACGTCATAAAATTTCAATCTAGTAAATTTCTAAATGAATCAGCATATATTTAGAAACCAGACGAATCAATGATTTACCAGAAATTTTCTCAATTCTGGATCAACTTCTGAAATAGAGGCAAGATACTTTAATTTCTTATTCTTAGATTTTCACAAACATGATCAGACAATTTAGGTATCATACATGCTAACTCAAATTTCAAATTACTGAATATGAAAATTATATTCTATACAATTAATACTACTTATTCAACAAATTCGATTGATTGATACAGGTAGATTTTCTGTTACGATAAATTGACGAAACAATAGCCAGTCCAATAGCTGCTTCAGCGGCTGCGATAGCTATAACAAAAATTGAAAAAATATTTCCTTTTAGTTGGCGACTATCAAAAAAATCAGAAAATGTTACGAAATTTATATTAACAGCATTCAGTATAAGTTCAAGACACATAAGGGCTCTAACCATATTTCGACTCGTGATCAATCCATAGATACCGATAGAAAATAAACAGGCACTCAAAATAAGTACATGTTCGAGGATCATTGACCAACTCCTTATCAATTTTTCAATTTTGATTTATTTCAATATTTTATTTCAATATGAACAACAATTCCACCTGTGATTGACTAGAATTAAGAATATCATAAGTACTGAACAAATAAATCTAGGGATAATAGATCAAATAAAAGAATTTATAAATAAATAATCTTTAACTAAAATTGAAGGAAAAGATATGTGGAAAACAGTTTTAATTTTGATTAATAATTCGAAAAATTTCTTACTGACGAGCCAGAGCAAGCGCACCTATCAAAGCAACTAAAAGAATTATTGAAATGAATTCAAATGGAAGGAAAAAATCGGTTGCTAAATGAATTCCAATTTGTTGACTATTAGTTATCAAATCTTGTTCTATAATCTGATTTGTTGTTGTAGTCCAAATAATTCCGTACCATGACGTATCTGGAATAATAGTAATTAGTGAAACAAAAATACTTGTACAAACTAAGGAAGTAACCCCGTTTCCAACAGTCCAAAGATTAAAATCTTTGTAATATTCTGAATCATTCATGAACATTACGGCAAATATAATTAAAACATTTATAGCTCCGACATAAATAAGGAGCTGTGCAGCAGCTACAAAATGAGAGTTTGATAAAATATAAAATAAAGATATACAAACAAGAACGAATCCTAATGAAAAGGCAGAATAAATTGGGTTAGTAAATAATACTACCCCTAAACCTCCTAATATAAGACCTAATCCCAAAAAGACTAAAAGAAAATCATGTATTAGTCCAGGTAAATCCATTGCACGTAAAATAAGAAATAAAAAAATTGAATTGTTTCTTCATGACCGTATTGACTATTTACTTGACCAGGAAAAACTTTTTTATATTTTATATTCTTTTTTTTTATTCTATATTTGCTATTTTAGATATAATCTAAAATAGCAAATATAGAATATTATATTACTTTTAAATCCTAAGGGGTGTAAATAATTATTATATGGACAACTATTGAACTAATTTCATTCTTTCTTGAATTTCTTGAACTTGAAAAAGGCATTCGAAATTTTATTCTCGTTTTATTTTATTATATTATCGAAAGAATTATGGATAGAATTATAGATATCTTAATAGATTGTCAATCGAAATTCAGTTTCGATGCAATTTTCATCAATCAAATCAATAGTTGAAATTTCGAATTTTTGTAGTTATTGAACAATAAAATGAAACAAACCCCCTTTCATACTTTTAGATCAAAAGAGAATTTTCTTTTTTTTAGTTTACTAATTGTATTTGAAAATCAATCAAAGTGGTTAGTTTTTTTTTTAGTTGAATTTAAAATTGTTCGAATCGTATAATCGTCAACTACTGACATTGGTAAACGACCCAAAGCAATTTGATTATAATTCAATTCATGACGATCATAAGCAGAAAGCTCATATTCTTCCGTCATTGATAAACAATTTGTTGGACAATACTCAACACAGTTGCCGCAAAATATACAGATTCCGAAATCAATACTGTAATTAAGCAACCGTTTCTTTCGAATGTCAGTTTCCAATTTCCAATCAACAACAGGCAGATCTATAGGGCATACACGAACACATACTTCACAAGCAATGCATTTATCAAATTCAAAATGGATTCGACCGCGGAAACGCTCCGATGTGATTAATTTTTCATAAGGATATTGAATAGTTACAGGTAAACGATTTGCATGGGATAAGGTAATCATGAAACTTTGACCAATGTACCTTGCGGCCCGTATGGTTTGTTGCCCATAATTCATGAACCCAGTTACCATGGGAAACATAGCGTAAATTTTTATGAATAATTTGATTTTTATTTTTTTCTCTTGTCTGAGTTGAAGACAACTCATAATATTCTTTTTTTAGAGTTTTCTTTATTATTATTAATTATTATTTTCTTTATTATTATTAATTATTATTTTCTTTATTATTATTAATTATTATTAGAATTTTTCTAATTTGAGTTTTTTTATTATCCTTTTCTTTTATAGTGAAAGGAGTTGGAAAGAGGTTGTTAATAATAGATTACCGAGGGAAATAGGTAAAAGAAATTTCCATCCAAGATTTAAAAGTTGGTCCATTCGTAGTCTAGGTAAAGTCCATCTTGTTGTGATAGGAATGAACAAGAACAAATAAGTTTTAACCAAGGTAATAAAGATACCAATTGTTGGTCCAACGACTCTGCTTATATTATTTATTTCAAAAAATTCATGAACGAATATATATGGAATAGAAATATTCCAACCGCCCAAGTAAAGAACTGTTACAAATAATGAAGAAACTAATAAGTTTAAATAGGAAGCAATATAAAATAAACCAAATTTGATACCTGAATATTCTGTTTGATAACCTGCTACTAATTCTTCTTCTGCTTCTGGCAAATCAAAAGGTAATCTTTCACATTCTGCTAGAGACGAAATAAAAAAAATAAAAAATCCTATGGGTTGACGCCACAAATTCCACCCCCAAAAACCAGATTTTGATTGGGCCTCAACTATATCAACGGTACTTGAACTGTTAGATAATCATAGTCGGTGATAACATCACTGTTCCCATCGCTATTCCAGAACCGTACATGAGATTCTTACCTCATACGGCTCCTCGAAGTCCAGAACTAAATTTAAGGACCAGATCGATTGTATTATTTATTTTGATATATTTGTAGAATAGAGCGGATCAAAATAAAATCTATCGACGTTCCAGAATTCGAGCAATGAAATTCTATCTGTTATAATACTAAAAATAAAAAGTACTTCGGAATTGATCTCATCCCTTAATAATTTCAATTTTGATTTCTTGAGTAATAACTTGAATCCTTCAATAAAATACTCTTTGTAAAATTCCTTGTTAAAATACCAATAGATATTTCAACCGATCCTTTTCGATTACGAGAATCGAATTCTGACACGAATTCTATCTCTATGAATATTGATCGATATAGTAGAAAAGAATAAAAAGATTTCTTTTTCTATTGGAATTCCATTCTTTTTTTTTCGTTCTTATTCTTCTTTCTGAAAAAACGAAACGACAAGGGGGTTAAAAAAAAATAAAGGATTATTTCGTTCCGGATAGTTAGGTCTTTAAATTGGTGGATAGGAGTATACTCTGGATTGGAATTATGGGGAGCACTGCCTGATAATTTCTACGAACTTAAAGCCCCGATTACTATACTTTTTTTTCGAAAGAGCTTTTTCGATAATTTTTAAAATCTTTATTACTAATCCTTTGTGTATTTTCGTGTTCCTAAACATCCACTAATTTTTGCTCAATCACCTGTTAGCATGCATTAGGGTAATACCTCTGGAGAATACCTATAAATGATAGTGAAAACGCCATAAAGTTGATCTTTTGAGCCCGCTTCAAGTTAGGATGACTAATCAACTAATCTCGGGGCAATCGGTCTTCGTTTCTTATATTTATTTCTGTTTTCCTTTTTATTCTTGTACATAGGAAATGAGTCTCAATTTTGTTACTACAAATTTCGAAGTTGTTTTTTTTCACTCATATAACTATCCAATTTCGTTCATCAACCAAAATGATGAATAAAAAATGAAGATATCTATTCAACTCATTTCACTTTCGTCTTAAAACTAAAAAGAACGGAATAGTGAAAATTTTTTTTTTCAACGAATCGCACGTAGAGATATGGCTAACACACAAATAGTTAAAGGTATTTCATAACTAATCGATTGAGCAGCAGCTCGTAGACCACCTAAAAAGGAATATTTATTATTTGATCCATATCCTGACATAAGAAGTCCAATGGGAGCAATACTTGAAATGGCAATCCATAAAAAAACACCAATATTTAGATTAGTTAAAACAAAGTGATAGCCAAAAGGAATTACTGAATAGCTTAAGAGAGTGGATATGACTGCTATAGATGGCCCAATACTGAATAAATGAGTATCCCCCCTAGATGGAAAAAGATTTTCTTTGAAAAGTAGTTTTGTCCCATCCGCTAGAGCTTGAAGAACTCCTAAAGGACCTGCATATTCGGGTCCAATACGTTGTTGTATCCCTGCAGATATTTCTCTTTCTAACCATACAATTACTAGTATGCTTATCGTGATTCCCAATACAAGAGCCAAAATAGGACCAAACTCCCATATAATTGCATAGACCTCGTTTAAGGATTCTAAGTTAGCAAAAGAATGGATAGCTTGTACTTCTGTTGTATCAATTATCATTTCAACGATCAACTTCTCCCATAATGATATCTATACTACCTAATATTGTCATAATATCAGCCAATTTCATTCTTTTAACTAATTGAGGAAGAATTTGCAAATTGATAAAACCCGGGGGGCGGATTTTCCATCTCCAAGGAAACCCGCTCTGATCCCCCATCAGAAAAATTCCCAATTCTCCTTTTGGGGCTTCCACTCTGACATAAAGTTCTTGCTTCGGTAATTCAAAAGTAGGAGAAGTTTTTTTACTAATGAATCGATATTCGAAATCGTTCCATTGCGGATCCTTTTCTCTATCAAAACGTCGGGTTTCTAAATTCTCATAAGGACCCCCTGGAATTCCTTCAAGAGCCTGTTGAATAATTTTTATAGATTCCAGCATTTCACCAATTCGGACTAAATAACGAGCTAATGAATCTCCTTCTTTTTGCCACTGGACTTCCCAATCAAATTCGTCGTAAGACTCATAATGATCAACTTTACGAAGATCCCATTGTACTCCGGAAGCTCGGAGCATTGGTCCTGATAAACCCCAATTTATTGCTTCCTCCGCACCAACAATACCTACTCCTTCAACTCGTTCTAAAAAAATAGGATTTCGTGTAATAAGTTTTTGATATTCAGCAACTGCTGTTAAAAAATAATCGCAAAAATCCAAACATTTATCTATCCAACCATGAGGTAGATCAGCCCCTACCCCCCCGATACGAAAATAATTATGCATCATTCTCATACCAGTGGCAGCTTCAAATAAATCATATATTAACTCTCTTTCTCGAAAAATATAGAAGAAAGGAGTCTGTGTACCGATATCTGCCATAAAAGGCCCAAGCCATAACAAATGAGAAGCTATACGACTTAATTCCAACATAATTACTCTGATATAGCCAGCTCTTTTTGGCACTTGAATATTTCCTAACAGTTCTGGACCATTTACTGTTATTGCTTCTGTGAACATTGTAGCCAAATAATCCCACCGTGTTACATAGGGCAAATATTGTATAATTGTTCGATTTTCCGCAATTTTTTCCATTCCTCTGTGTAAATAACCTAATATTGGTTCACAATCAATAACATCCTCACCATCTAGAGTAACGACGAGTCGAAGAACACCGTGCATTGATGGGTGGTGGGGACCCATATTCACTATCATAAGGTCTTTTCGTTTAGCTGGTATATTCATAGGGGTTTCCTTGATCCATTCCACAAGTTACTGAAAAGAAAAAGAAGTTCATCTCAAGATCTAATAAATCAAATAATTCAACAAAACTCTTCAAATTAAGAAATTAATCCGTTTTTAACGTCCCTTTAACTTCCGAATATCCAACCGACTAATTAATTCGTTATAACGTACTCGATTTTTTTTTTCTAAATAAGACAGCAGTCGTTGGCGTTTTCCTAAAATTTTCCGCAAACCTCTCTGAGATAAATAGTCTTTTCTATGCAATTCCAAATGTGAAGTAAGTCTTCGTATCTTATTAGTGAAAGTTACTATTTGAAATTCAACAGATCCCCTGTTTTCGTCTTTTTCTTTTTGTGAAATAACTGAAATGAATGAATTTTTTACCATAAAATACGGATCCCCCCCTTTTTTTTAGTTTTAATTTTAAAATATTTTTATTAATCAGTAATAATAAAAACTTAATAAATGGATTCTATTAATAAATAATGTCAGTTCATTTAAATTTTGTATACACAAAAATCTTTACTTTGTTAGTAATTCCAAATTCGATTTGAAAGAATTTGGAATTACTCAATCCAGTTTTTAAAAGGTCATCTATTTCGGCGCTTACAAAAAAGAAAAAAATTCTACACTAAAAAAAAATGCCATTGATTCATTTCTAGATCTAATTGATAGATGATTGAATTCTATGTACCAGAATGGAATATGGAGTTTAAAACAATAAGGCGACTATCTCGTTCTTTTCATATACTAGCCCAAATATGCTATGATATATATGAAAAATTCGCCTTTATTAAAATTTCAAGCGCGGATATATATATATCCTTACCATACCGAACCGACTTCCATTAGTAGTATCGAACCAATAGCGATTCATACAAGCTAAATCCTCTAATCGAAAATTGGGCCAAAGAAAAAATTTCAATTTTATTAGGTTCTTTTTTTCTCTCCAAAAATTTTTGTTTTTCTCCAAAACGGGACTGCCTTTTTTTATGTTATTACCATTGAAAATTTCTGTATTTTTATGAATATCATTTTTATTTTTAAAATTGAAAGAACTTCGAATTCTTAATTCTCTACGACGTTTAGGGGAAAAAATATTTTCAGGAACAAGTAAATCATAATCCCTTTTTTCTGTATTTCCAATTCTATTGCGACGTCTTTTGTGACGTCTTTTGTGACGTCTTTTGTGATGTCTTTCGTCGGTAAATTTCTTTTTATTTTCATCAACATAGAATTTTTCTCTAGATTTTTTATTAATTTGTTCTTTGTTCTTATTAATTTGTTCTTTGTCCTTATGAACTAATAAGATACCCACCATTTGATACAAAAGAAATTTGCCATCAGTTTTTATCGACACATGGGTAGGTTCGAGACTAAATATTCTCTTTTTCATCAATTCTGGAACAGGTGGCCTTCTTCGAGCCAGCATAAAATTCAGATTTAGTTCGTCCCTTTGAATAGAAGATAGAACAATTTCTCGTAGCTTTCTCATTTTAATCAGTAAAACAAGCGTTTTAATATAATCAACTAGTTTGTCACGGAAAGCAAGCTCCCTATCACATGTTAATTGAAACAAGAAATACTGGTGTAGTAAGAAAGGAAGCCTGTCTTCCAGCCAAGCTCGGGTTTCCTTTGGCTTTATATATTTATTCTCGTAGATTGTTGTATTTGTACTACTATTTTTTTGAAAATTTTCAAGAAGAAATTGAATCGGTATTGTCCATGGTTTTCTCTTATATGTGTTGTAAAGTATCACAAATTTTCGAAAGAACCAAAGTTCAAAGGAAATGGGAAAAAAAGAAATATTTTTCTTATCAATTTTATCAATTATTTGATAGTTTTTATTTCGAGTCTTAGTCTTTTTTTTATCTTTGCTGCCGGTATCGATCCAGGACTCAATATCAACCTTCTTTTGAAGACAAAAATTGATAAGTCGCCAATCAAAATATTTTCGGTATGGGCTTTTCTCTATATCGATAATCTCCCTTTCCGCTAGAGAATTAGTCATAGGAATACCTTCTTCTAAGATGTCAAATAATTTGCTTTTATTTATGTTGGAATTATAAAGATTCGTTGCTTTATTAGTTGTTGATTCGTAAATAAAAAAGTCCGTCTTTTTTTCATAATTAATAGATTTATATGCTAAAAGACTATATCTAGCGTGTTTTTTAAAATTATTCTTTTGATTTGCAAATAAGTTTACCCCAAAATCATTTGTTTTTTCATAATCAATTAATTGGTCTTGTTCATGTAAATTACATTTGCTTAATTTTTTTTTTTCAACTATATGGTGCTGATATATTCTATTTTTACATTTTTCTGGTAGTAATCTAGACCATCTAACCTGAGATAAATCATATTTATATTGATAATGACTTCTTAACCAGTTTTTCCATTGATTGATTAAAGAAAAAGAATTTATCCAATTTTTTTCTTTTAATTCCGAATTAAATAATCCTTCGGCTCTAAAATAATTTTTTATTTCAGTCTTCAGAAAAAGGTTTTGGTATTCAAAGATCGATCTTAACTTATATCCCTTAAGAATTTTGGTTTGTGATAGTTTGTACAATACATAGGCTTGTGATAAGAAAGATATGTCACAAAAAATCTTTGAATTATTATTAATAACATCAATATCTCTTGACTTTTTTATAATCGAAATAAACTTTAATTTATTTTGATTTAGTTTATCAATTTTTTTTTTATTTGATTTATTATTGGCAATTTGATTTGATTTATTATTGGCAATTTGATTTGATTTATTATTGGCAATTTGATTTGATTTATTATTGGCAATATATTTAGTAATAATCTTTTTTATTAAAAAAAGAAAAAGGTATGCATTACGCCTTGGACGATCAACGATACCTGCAAAGGCATCTATGTATATAGTTTCAATCAAAAATTTTATAAAAAAGTAAAATTTATGCACTAATCGAGCATTTTTTCTTTGTAATATTAATATGTAGGAAATTTTGTTTGATGAGTTAAATTTTTTAGCATTTGTAATTTGTTCTATTTCATTTAGAACTCTCTTTCTTCTAGCAGAAAGATAATTCATTTGGATTTCTATCAGTGAATAATTTGTACAAGGCATAGATCCAATCGGAATAGACAATTTTGAAACTGTCGAATTATTGTTATTGATTGTCGAATCTTTTTTATTTTTATTTAATTCATCTACTTCTCTAAATTCGGATAAAAATTTTTGATTTCTGTTTGATTTTGAAAGTTTCTTTATTTTTTCTTGTCGAACAAAACTGTTTTTGACGAACCTGTCTTTTTTTTCTTTTGTAAGTTTTTCTATTTGATTTAGAATTATCTTTCTAATTTTTTTTTTAAGTTTTTTAACGATGGGTTTAAGTTTAAAAAGTGCAAGATCCTTTCGGGGAGGACCAAAAGGAAAGTCTGTTTCCAGTCCCATAATTGTTAAAAAAGTAAAATCATCTTTTCGATCTTTATAAGGAAATTTTAACTTAGATCGGCGCCAAGGTTTGAAACGAAAAGGAAATAGAATTTGTATTTGAATCCCGCTAAAGAACCAATTTGGCGGAAATTCTGTTGCCGAGAACGGAACTCCATTATAGGCGCATTTAACATGCACCTCTCGACGCCAATCCTTGATATCGTCGGACCATTCTGGAGATTTATCCAATACTAGAAGAATGATATTTTTAGTTATTATTAATGAGGGTATTATAATATATTTTCTAAGAATTGAGTGAGCTAATAAAAGAAAATTTCTTATTTGTATACCATAAGACTGCTCATCCCAGGCTTGAGCGATTTCTATCTGCGTGTCTTCCTGGTTTTCTCTTTTTTTTTTTTCTCTTTCACTGGCGTCTATTTTGTTGTTTTTTCTTTTGTCCTTTTTGTTATTTTTTTTTTTTTTTATATTTCTATAAGTAGAATCAAAAATTTTGAATTCTTTCTTTTTAAACATACAATTTATAAACATTGTTTTGATCAGGTGAAAAACAATATCAAAAGAAAACCAAAGAGACACAAAAAGAGTTCTCTTTACTCTGTCCGTAAAAATAGGAGAATGCGGCTTTCGTTGAATCACTGCACGTGTAGTTGTTTTACGTCTTTGTGCTCGTGCGGATCCTTTTATTAGAGCTCGATCACGGTCTATTTTTTTAAAATAACGTACCAAAATGCCTTCGTTTATGTATATTGAGCGGTGGGGATTTTTTTCAGTAGGATTCAAAACCATTTTCTTATCACCAAAAAGCATTGCAAGTTCGGCTTTTCGTGAACGAATTTGAAAATCTAACGCCAGGACGGGGTTTCCATTATCCCTGCCCTCGCGGTATTCCAACTCGGTAATTAACCTGTATGACCATTGAGGAATTTTTTTACCTATTTTTTTTAGTCCAGTAGAATTCTTTCTACTTCTTTTCTTTTTTGGATTCATCATAACTGCATCAAATAACAATTGGAAAAAAGAGAGTTTTTTAAAGGCTATTTTTCTTGAAAATGATTGCTGCTTCCTATTTCTTGAAAATAATTGCTGCTTCCTATTAATACTATTAAATAGATCCATTTTTCCTTTAAATTCTACATAATTAGTATTAAGAAGAATAAGATGAATTTTATTTATTTTATTTATCCAAAACTTTTCTTTAAAATTCAAATTAAAATTTGTTCGGACAGTTTTATTTAGCAGTGAGGATGAGAAAAAAAATTGTGTTTTTCCCCGATAGGATCCGTTCAATAAAGGATCATATGTTTGGGGCAAGTACTCTTTTTTAGTTTTATCATTACACACTCGAGTCCTTTTTTCCAGTGTTTTCGAAGCAAGATATCCTTTATCTAGAGTTTGTACTCTGTTTCTAAATTCATTACTTAGATATCTATATTTTTGTTCATTCTTTGAATTCCAATGATTATACAATTCATCAGAGGATATTTTTTGTGTTAGGAACAAAGAGATTTTTCTTTTGATTCGTTCCAAAAAAGTTGACAAACTGGGCGGATAGGTAAAAGATATTCTTTCTTTTCCATCACTTAGACATGTATAAAAAAAATATTGTCCCATTTCTTTTCTTAAAGGATAAGGATTACTAAAATGCTCATTTTTTATATTTTTTAGATATCGAAGTGGACGATTCCAATGTCTAGAATCAAAAAGCAAAGTTACAACAGGTCTTTCAACCCATACCAGATTTTTCTTTTTTTTTTCTATCAATATTTCGAACTTCGAATTTTCTTGATTCCCATCCAGAGAAAAAG